TAAGTCCAGCTTTCTTGTGAAAGTCTTGGCTTGCTCTTTTTCCATGTCTCTTGATGGCGCTTGCTATTGAATGTCTTTCTTGCGCATAGCCCTTTCCTCTTTGTAGCATACTTAAGATGCTGCGGGATAAAGGCTCTTTGAAAGGTAAATGAATGCTTATCCTGTGGATGCGGCATTGGCGGTCTTAGCATTTTCCTGTTACAGAATCGACTCTGAACACTGTTCATGGCGCGGTTAGCGGTGAAAAAGAATAGCGATTGTTGAATCAATTTGCTCTTTCGACTGTGATTGCTCTTGTGAAGCTCTGAGGTGAGGCATGCTATCATGGGAGTTAAGGCAAGATCCGACTTTCAATCGAGTGAATAGCAAGCTTGTAGTTGAATCGAGATTGACGATGAATACAAGATCGAAAATCTATCTCTTTCTCGAAGCTCGTGCTTTAAAGCGAACGAATGGTAGTTTACTTTCAAACTTGATAGAGTATGGAACTAAAGAAATGATTGGCCTTAGCCATTCTTCACTCCTTGTTCATAGCTAACCAAGAGTGAGCTTATTCAAGCGGATAAGAGAACGGCGGACACGGAGACAAGAGCAGTTACTTGTGCAGCGGCAAGAGCGGACATCCCTCAACGACTAGCACCGTCTTCTCTTATTCCTGTGATGCCACTGTAAAGCTTCCTGACTTCCGGACTTGAGCTTCCAATGCTTCACTACTGAACTCAGTTGACTTACTAGAATCGATTCTTTTCACAGATACGCTGCGCGGAAAGAAGGCCTGTCCTATATCATATTGAATTGAGCCCTTGTACCGGACCGGGGGACATAAAGATGGCTTGAAAGGGCCTTTTCTTAAATCCTTGAGGGCATATATAAGAACTAATGGGCGGGACCAACCACATATAAGAAAGACTAGAGAAGATCCATCTTCCTTAGATAAGGAAAGACTGAATTCTACCTCCTTTTTAATAGAAGTTTCTATCAATAGAGTGAAACTCTTCCCTTGTTCCATATTAGCACTTTGCCCTTCTTGCTCGGCAGGTTCTGAACACATTAGACTTTGAATCACGATTGTTCTATATTTCCTATCATTTTGCTCTTGTTTGTTTTCACTAGGTTACAACGATCTGAGAGCAAAGGAAAGAATTATTATAGGCCAGTGAAAGGAAAGAGAAAAATGAACTCTTTGGCTGACCTATGATAACCACACATCCAAATATGGGTAAGTCGAGAGCTTCTCTCTCTGCAGCAGCCTTCGATCTAGTGTTCACGCTTCGGTTCTACTCTACTAGACATCGGGACCCAGAACATGCTTCTTTTTGTGTGGTATAGCTCCGAACTTCAGTCTTAGCAACTCCATTCCTTCTGGTAGGCAGTAGTGTAGGGTGCCTGCGAAGGTAGAGCTGAGCCATCTCCTGCTACTCGCGCGACTGCTTATCAGCCCGTAGCTTGTTTGCAAACACTTGAAGAAGGATCAAGAAATTCACTATCGGAAGTTGTAGTTCGCTGGAACCTGTAGTAGTGGAATTCACTGAAGCAGTGGGCGTGGCAGAGGCAGATCTTTGTATGGATAGAGTGGTTTAAGCAGGGGCATGAATAGATCGTCCTTGCACCGGTCCGGACAGAGAGGCAGGTATACAAAGGGAATCGATACGCTAGACTGATAAAAAAATCCTTACAATTCTTATTGTTATAAGATGAACCGTAGTCCTGGGACATGAGTCGAGAGGTACTCTACCCTAGCCGTATGGTTGGGGGGTGATGGCAGAGAAGAGGGGCGATAAATAAGAGTTCTATTGAAGACTTCACTATCCCGGGAAGATGCGAGTGATAATTCGGCTTAGTTACTTTCCCCAGGAAGAGAAGGGAATCTACGGAAAGCTACTCTTCTTACTTATTTAATTTAAGCGCTACGCACCTAAGCTAAGTCTTTCTGGCTTGCTAAACCTAGAGCTAAAGAGTTCCTTTTTATTCTCTCTTCAGATACCCGTACATACAAAGATCTAGGTAGCTCATCTCCTTCTAAGATTAGGAGCACTCTTAAAAAAAAAATCTCTTATATCATATATATCATTAAGAGAAAAATAAAACACTGTCTTTCTTCATTAAAGTCAGATAGTTGATCGAGAAAGTACCACACCAAAAGGACTATATATAGTTCTATAGCCTTTTTTATGTTTTGGGATTGGGATCTGGAAAACAGCCCACCACTGGAGTTCACTTTGCTTTCGCTACGTTGACTCCCACCTGTAAGACCATTTCCCTATGCCGATGACGAAGTCATTGGTGGGGAGTCCCTAAACACTATCAACCAAAGGCTTTGATCAGTCTTGCAGGCTAAAAAGCATGCTATGGGTAAGGAGATGGAATTGAAAGATTACCAATTCACTCGGATTCAAGCCGAAGACCTATTCGAGGTCAAGGTTGAGATTATCCAAATCATGGCGGGCCTTGACCCGACGGGGAATTTTGTGGGAAAGGGAGCTCGAGCTTTCCATAATTC